TTTACTAATACTCATTAAATTGGAAGTATTGATCCAATTCAAAAAAAATTATGTTTCGCAATTAAATAATCCAATTTTCCATTTTTAATTGACCCTTGGATACAAATCACGAGAATGTATATTTTTCCTCGAATCCTTCGTTGAGAGGTAAAGGATTAAATCCTTTTAAGAAATAAAGTTTTTCTTCGGAATATGAATCAAATCAAACCGAGGGATCCCTTAACTATAAAAGGGATTAATAAAACGAATCACACTTTTACCACTAAACTATACCCGCTACAATGCGATTATTGTATATAAATGAAACTTTTGTCGAACAAAAAAAGGTAATCGGACGTAATCAAGATAGGATCCAAAACAAAATAATGATGAAAATTATAGCATTGACGTGTTTGTTTTGGTTTTGTCAGTAAACCTAATCAGATTACTAAAAGAGCACTCCTAATTCAAAATTTAAATAAAGAAAGAACAAGTTCTTTCTTTTGTTGGAGGATTTTTGACAGAACAGATAGGGCTCAATAAAACTATTTATGTTATGACATAAGAATGCATTGCACAACAATCCACAGTTCCTTAGTTTTTTTTTTTTTTCTTTTTTTCCAGTAAAGGAAAAAAAAATAAGAAAAGAAAGAATAATATAATAATAAAAAATGACACTTTGATTCTATAGAATGAAATTCCATATCATAGGAATGGAAAGATCTCTTCTTCTGATTGTTGTTTCAATAATCAATAATAAGCATTTTTGTTTTCAAACAAATCATTTTATCTATATCTATGATTTGGAATGGAACAAAAAATGGCCCGGCTAGGTACTGACCAGGCCAGGCCGTGAAAAGAAAAAAAGCTCTTTCGGAAGAAGAGGTATTCTTGCTTTTTTTCTTTTTTTTTTTTTTATTCGAAATATCTCTTTAGAACCTTTTCTTTATCTAAATGGGATTGCTTATAAAAGTAGTATATATTAAAGTTGTATATATTAATAGAGTAAAAAAAAATAAAGAGAGATAAAGAAAAGAAAGGCTTTTTTTCAAGCCTTACTTTTTGTGTAATGTAAGATAGTAATTATCCTTTTTCAATTGGGAGAGATGGCTGAGTGGACTAAAGCGTCGGATTGCTAATCCGTTGTACGAGTTTTTCGTACCGAGGGTTCGAATCCCTCTCTTTCCGTTTCCGTTGATGACTTGTTATTTTATTTATTCTTTTTTTTCAAAACCTTTCCTTTGTTTTATTTCATATAATAAATAAGGATGTACAATAGAGAAAATCCTAAGTAAGAACATTGAAAAATTAAGCAAGTAAAAAGAAAGGCCTTTTTATTCTTCACGTCCAGGATTACGTCCTGGATCATTAGATAGGAATCCAAAGATGAAGAGAGAAACAAAAAATATCACTACTGTGTAAACAAAGAGTTTGAGAGTAAGCATTACACAATCTCCAAGATCTTTTTTTTTCAAAAAAAAAAGAGAATAGATTCTCCATTTTTATACCCCATATCCTATTTTGACACCAATAAACAAAATGGTTTCTCGAAATCAAAAAGAATCTTCAGAAATTCATTTGGAATAAGAGTCGAGTCTTTCATTAAAAAAAAAATCTTTCCTATTTTGAAATGACTCTAAAATTTCAATAAAAGAATCCGAATGAGGAAAGAGGGGAGTCAGATTTTTTGCAGCTATCTAAGAATTGTTTGAATCGAGGGTTCATGCTGTAAGACTTATCCGATCTTATCCATTGTTCCCATTTTTTTTTTTCGAATAAATCATGTCTAGGACAGTATTAAAGATCTCATCGAAAACTTACAGCAGCTTGCCAAACAAAGGCTAAGAGAAAAAAGAGAAGGGGTATTACTGGCATAAAATCTACGATTGGATTCAAAAAAGCGTAGGCCTCAGGCAATTTGGCTAAGAAAAAACTACTTGAATAAAGGGTGGAATGAAGACAGATACAGATCAAACTAAAGATATTAAGCATAACAAACATTTTTTTTTTCTTGGACTTGGAGATAATTGTATTTTGATTGAGTTATTGTTATTGATAATTGATATCCCTTAAAAATGAAAAAAAAAAAGTAAGGGATACCAAAAAATCCTTCTTTGAACTCACCCAATCAAAAATCCTTCAATTCTCAAAAAAGAATAGAAGAAATCATACTTTTATACAATATCTTAATTGAATTATATGTAATGATCAATAAATTCAGCTTCAGTGTATATCTACACGTGTCAAAACCCTAGGAACAATAGAGTCCATAGATATTTATTTGAGATTGGAATTGACGAACAACCAAAAACAATACTACTGTTTAGTAGTATTGAATAGAAATTGAAATGGGGCGTGGCCAAGTGGTAAGGCAACGGGTTTTGGTCCCGCTATTCGGAGGTTCGAATCCTTCCGTCCCAGGGAATACCTATTCTATATATAGATAGAAACAGAGTATAGAAATATCTATTATCACAAGAAAGAAAGGTTTTCTTTTTGAACTACCTTCTCTACTCTTTACGAGTTAAATATTGGATATTATGTGATTCTTGTTTCTGATTTTTAATGATTCTATTCTTCTTTAAATCCTATTTTTTCACAAATTCAATTCAACTAAGATACATATAGATGAGACTGAATCGAGTTGTGATCTAGGAATCTAGATTCGAAGAATTGGAAATAAAGAAAAAAGGGGGTTGCAAAAGAGGTTGAATGCGCTTTTCATCGTATGTCCATCCCCTTATACTTTGAATATTGAATATTCATATTGAAGTTTAAGTTAGTTACTTCGAAAAGCCTTACGTCCCATATAATAAGAATTAATTAACAATGTAAGATAGCAATTTAACTAGCTGTGCTTGTACAAATTGGATTAAGAAATAATCAAGTTACATACATATAACGTATCTATTTTCTTTCAACCTCATTTTTAGGTATTTCATTTCGTATTTGATTTGGTTCTCATATATAATTGTAAATATATGTAATAATATATACAGGGGGGTAATTCATACATCCTATATTCTATTCCCCTTGCTTTAAATAAAAATTATTGAACGAACCCCCACCAGTCAAAGAAACTACGCGTAAAATGAGGAAATGCTTAATGTATTATTGTCATTCTATTTCAGTGATAACGTTTTTTGGTTTTTTGAAAAAGATTTTGGATCCGTTAATTATGAATATTCTATATTGAATATTCATAATTCATTCCAATGACAATTGTTCAGTCTATCTGATAGAGGGAATTCTTTTTTTTATGATTTTCTTTTTCAGTATGAAATCAAAGAAAAAGAGCCTAAATCTTCCTTTACATCAACTTTTTTGTATTCACTCCACGAAAAAAAGAAATAAATTTCTTTTTCTATCTATCTATATTTTTTTAATCACTGAGGTTTAATTTTTAATCACTGAGGTTTAATTCAAAGATGAATTATTTATGATGATAAATGCAATCTTTAGGAAAACTTTATTCAAATAGTGATATCCAGGTAGGTTTTTTTTTTCAATTCAATAACTATTTGAATTGAATGATTTCTTATGAGTATTTGATATTCGAAGAAGTCTAAGATTGTTGAATATATCCTCTCAAGTTACTTGAAGATGCAATGTAGATTCAATACAAAGAACTCTTTTCTTCCTAATATTTCGAAATTAAAAAATAAAATAAAAATATTGCATTCATCCAATAAAAAGAAAATCGAGGATTCAAGTGAATTCTTTCTAAGACTTCTTTCGAAACCAATGGAACGACCGAACAAATGACTATTCATGATTCCCTAATTGAATCAATTACATATCAGTTCCAAACTAGAGGAATGTTATGGTAAAACTTCGTTTGAAACGATGTGGTAGAAAGCAACGTGCGACTTGAAGGACATGATCAGTTGTGGATTCTTACACCCACCCTTTTTCTTATATAGGAATGAAGGTGCTCTTGGCTCGACATCCTTTGTTCTGTTCCACTCGAAACCTCATTTTTTCTTGGGTTGTAGTGTAAACAGTATGTGATGTAGCTCGAGTAGAAAGTATTGATTCATTTCTCAGGGCAAGGATCTAGGGTTAGTGCCAATTAATAAGTTGGAACAACTTCGTAAGTGTAGTCTATTTTCGATTTCTAAATCGAAAGGATCCAATTCGAGCAAGTTTCAAATCCAAAAAAGGAAAATTTGTTGGAATTAGTGAAACTCTTTTGATCAAAAGTGTATCTTGCGGGAATCAACCGTTTATGATTCTTTGATAGAAATAAATCAGAAAAAGGGCCGTGTTGCTGCCATTTTGAAACGATTAAAAATCACCGAAGTAATGTCTAAACCCAATGATTCAAGGCAAAGATAAAATATTTTGGAACAAGGAAATATCTTTTTTTTAATTGTCTCGACAACTAGATCAAGAATAAGGAGTCCAAATATATTCTAAATGAGACAAAGAGAAAGGGGTTAGAGACCACTCAAAAAATCAAATACATAAGGGTTTTCTTTTGAGCTATTTCATATTTCCGAGTTACTCAACTTGAGTTTTGAGAATACAAATGATTTTTTTTTTTGATAAAGAAAAAGAAGAATAAAAAAGTATTAAATAATCTTAGTCTAATTTATTTGATTTAATGCTTTTATAGATCTATTTGACATTCGAATTGTATACATAGACATATCTTCTAATTTCTCGAGCCGTACGAAGAGAAAGCTTCGTATACGTTTCTAGGGGGGGGTTCTAGTTTATCTACGTCTATCCCAATGAGCCGTTTATCGAATCGTTGCAATTGATGTTCGATCCCGAAGAGAAGGAAGAGATCTTCGGAAAGTGGGTTTTTATGATCCGATAAATAATCAAACGTATTTAAATATTCCTGCTATTCTATTTTTTCTTGAAAAAGGTGCTCAACCTACAGGAACTGTTTATGATATTTTCAAGAAAGCGGGGGTTTGTTTTTAGAGAATTTCGTCTTAATTAAAGGAAAGTCAATTAATGAAATACAAAAGAAGAGGGTGGGGGTGATTCGTATATAGCTTTGTATAAGT